AGTAATCGGATGAGCCGGATTGTAGACATGAAAGAGTAAGAACTCAATAGGACCTTACCCCTCTTTGTCTGATTCGGGGGGTAAGGTCCTATTGAGTTCTTACTCTTCGGGTAAGGCTTTGTTTGATCTATTCCATAACATCAAAAAAGTTGGAAATTCATCCAGTCAACATAATCATAATATTAGATTCATAGAAATGATAAAAGGATGCTTTGTTTCTGATGATGTTTTTGAAAAATGGAATCCCTTGATTGATTCATAGTATCCGTTCCGTCATAGTATGAGGGCCCCTTCCGAAACAAGAAGAAAAAAGGAATCAATTGATTTTTTGGATGACACAGGATTTCTACAGACGAGACATCCTGCAAACCATTTCTATACTAATTTAATTGAACCTTACTCTACTCTATTCTATAAAAATAAAAATAAAAAATTTTAAGATGAGATAATAAATAAGAATTTGGATATGTGCAAAAATCCAAGATTTTCCCCTTTTTACTTGATGAAATTTTTTTTTTTTTTTTTTACTTGAAATTTTATAAGTTCGTTGAAGAAGTTCTATTTGTTTACTAAGCCATCCCCCTTTTTTGTTTGTCCGCCACTTCTTATGAATCTAAAGAAAGAGGTTCCGATAGACCTGGAAAAGAAAACAGTAATCTTTGACGAACAAGATCAAGAATCATTATTATTTCGACACAAGAAAAGGGCGGAAAATTCCTTTTCTTGTGTCGAAAATTAGGAAGACAAGTAATCCCTCCCAGAATCATTCTTTCATTTATCCCTTGCCGCGTATTCTCTTCCTACTTAATGTTATGCCGCCTATTGTCTATTAGAATTCGATTCTATTAGATAGAAAAAACTATTGATGCATTCCATGGCATTTACAATCTGGCAATAAGAAGCGTCGCACCGCTCCAATTTGGATTGAAAAAAAAAAAAAGGGGGGGGGGGTCAAGTAGTCTTCTTCGCAATATACATACTATTACTGGGAATGGGATACAAGCAATTCCCGGCATCTCGCAGAAAAGCAGTATAAACAAAGCAAGACAAGGGGCTTTCCATATTTTTTTGGATCATACATAATTGCATTGATCAACAATAATTCGGCCCTTTTTACCAACTTGATGAATCCGTGGATCTAGAAATTCATTTCGGACAATTGAACCTTCTCAAACTGTTTCTTTTTGAGAACCAAAAAGATTTGTGCTAGGATAACAGATGCCAAGAAGAACAACAAACCTTGGACACGTAATGGATCTTGAAGTACTATTTCTGCATCTCCCTGACCAAATCCACCCACATTGGGATTACTCGTTAATGGCTGATCAAGCTTGATGGATTCACCCTCTGAAACAAGAAGTTCTGGTCCTGGAGGTATAATATCAACCACTTGGTGTCCATCCGATGCATCGGCTATGCTTATTTCATATCCCCCTTTTTCTTTACGTACTATTCTGCTTACTATACCTGCTGCTGTAGCATTATAGACTGTATTGTTACTCTTGCTCCCGTCGGGATAAATCTGACCCCTTCCCCTGTTCCCGCCTACGTATATGGGATATTTTAAGAAGTGAACGTCTTTCTTAGTAGAAGGGTCCGGAGAAAGAATGGGAAAGACGATTTCACTATATTTCTGACCAGGAACAGGACCCACTACAAGAATATTTCTTTTAGTGGGGCGATAGCTCTGAAAAGACAGATTGCCCATCTTTTCTTTCAGCTCGGGAGAAATACGATCGGGGGGAGCTAATTCGAATCCCTCGGGTAAAATAAGGACAGCCCCCACATTCAAAGCCCCCTTTTTACCATTAGCAAGAACTTGTTTCAGTTGCATATCATAAGGGATTCTAACAACTGCTTCAAATACAGTATCAGGAAGCACAGCTTGTGGAACCTCAATATCCACGGGCTTATTAGCTAAATGGCAATTGGCACATACAATACGCCCGGTTGCTTCTCGTGGATTTTCATAACCCTGCTGCGCAAAAATAGGATATGCATTTGAAATAGATGTCCGAGTTATTACATATATCATGATCAATACGGAAATGAATCGAGTCATCTCTTTCTTTACCCAGGAAAAGGTATTTCTATTTTGCATGGTCCAATAATTGATCCCGGAAATTTCTACAATAAATTAGGTAGGTAGCTAGCATAGTTCCCTATCCATGATTCTGCCATTGTACTGGAATAATTGTACTGAAGTATAGTAGGAACCCCCTGGGCGGGTAGAAGTATAAAGAGTGAGTAAGCTTCAAAACGGTTTGTTTATGTACGAAGTAGCATCATGATTTGATTGATATCAGCAAATCAAATGAGTTCTTCATTCATTCATTGAATGATAAATCACTACAAGTGAAGGAGATACACGATTTAAATAATGGAAGATCCAATATTTCAAAATTGTATCTAGAATGACTGGAAAAGTGGAAACAAGACCAGATATAATTTGATCGTTATGAGCAAATCCAAAATCTTTGTAGACCGAACCAATCATTAGTTCCCACCCCCGGGGTGAGTGGAATCCGATACATAAATCAGTTAATAAAAGAATAGAAAAAGCCTTTATTGTGTCGCTTAAGTTATAGAGGAATTCCTGAACCCAAGAATTCAGAATGACAAGTTCTTCATTACCCAGAATAGAATAACCACTTAGAATAGCAAAACAGATTATATTTGTCGAGAAATCCAAAATGATATGGATATGATCTTCGTTGTGCATTTTGACCAATTGCATCGTCTCTTTGTGGATTCCTATACGAAGCTTTTGTATCTGTGTCTCCGGGTACTCTTTTATCATTTCATCCAACAGGAATAGTTGTTCTAATTCTACGAATCTTTCTAGAACGTTCTTTTCTTGAATATCATTCAAAAAAGTTTCGGATTGTCCGGTATTCCACCAATTAGTAACCCAAGGTTCCAGACTTTTATTAAATGAGAGAGAGATCCACCAGGGCAAAAAGACTATAGATGCAAGATACGGGAGGGGAGTCAATGCTTTCTTTTTTGACACTTTTCATCTGTGAATTGTTAATGAACCCGCTTCATTCGCCGACTCTATCTGATCCGATATTTCTATGAAGCATGAGTTCTATAACAAGGTATGGAACCTATGGATCTATTCCTTTTTTTTTTTGAATTGTTTAGTCCTTGGATCTAGAAAGAATATAGAAATAGAAATAGAATAAGGGCCCGTTTCGAATGAAGAAATAATCAAATACTTTTCCCAGATATCTCAGTTGGTCAAATTCGAACCAATTCTATCTTCATTTGTTCTTTCGATGAATGCCCAAAAGAACCGCTTGAAATAATGAATATTATTTTGATTTCGAGACGAAAGAACTCCCCTCAATTATTTTTTCGAAATTTTCACTGGCTACCCACGACCCGGGAATAATTGAGGGGATATTTCTGAAAAATATTAATGATGAAATCCGAAATAGGTGACAAAACGAGAGAGAAATTGGATAGTTATGAGAGATCTAAACGTTTGGTTATCCAGGAGCTAAAGAAAGGATCAAAAAAGAAACATCGATTGACAAAAGAAAGATAATTAACGAGATATGATACATCTGTATCTAATGTATTAATCCAAGGTATTGGCCCTAAAAAGAGAAATTATGTATTCCGAAATGCTCTGATATGTGTGATGAATACATACTTATTAGACTTGTTACTAGTGGAATTGAGTTCTATATGCAGAAAAAGGAGTTTTGGTCGATCAAAATTGCTTCTTATTATGGTTGTTCCGTATACGTCCGCCTGCTTTATTCTATGGGCCACAGAAGGATTACCAACGGAACGGGGGAAATAGAATCTAACATGTTTTGCTCGAATGAACGTTCCGAAGAAGCTTCAGTTATATTTAAAAGGGGGTTCCTGGGTCCCTTCCCTCATGCTGAGAAAGCATTCATTCCCTTCATTTCAAAATACTTCAATTGGCACGCGCAAGAAATAGGCCAATTCAGCAGCTTTTTGTTCAATTTCTCGTGGAGTCAAATTTTCGTCAGTACGGGTCAAGGGAATGGCGCCCTGGCCTCTGATTTCCATATAAAGGACACGTCGAGGATAAAGACCCTCTTTAACTTCCATTCTGATCGATTGAATCTCTCTCATAAGGAATCGAAGGAAGATGCGACGATTTATTCCAGGAAATCCCCAACGAAAAATACACACTATTCCTTCTTTTCTATCGAATCGATCATAACCGCTACCTACATTCCACGAAATTGTGCACCACAAATAGGAACTAATGAACAGACCTGCGATCCCATAGAAAGACATCACGATTCCTTGGGGAAAAAAAATGATTTGCTGAGACGGGAATAAAGATATCAGATTCCTACCAAGATAACTGGAAGTTCCAACCAATAAGAATCCTAGTGAACCTAAAAAAAGGATACAGGCCCAGCAGAAATTACTGGTTTTTCGAGACCCCGTTATAAGTTCTATCCATATACGTTCTGATCGATAGTTCATACTAGATCCAGTTGCATCCTATTGGAATTGAGAGAAGAGAATAAGCCAAATGAATTTGATTTTACTTTTTTGATTTTGCTCCCGAAGTAACTCTCATCAACTAGCACTATTATGACGCGAACTATTAGGAGTAATTCATCGAATTGGTTAGATATAAAATAATAACATCCCCTTCGTATAATACCACCACTATGTATATCTACATAATATAGATACGTTAACTTTCTATTTCAGATATCCGCTCTGATCCATTTTAGCTATCCCCCCATATACATGCATTTATCCATATATAATGTATCCGCATGTATAATCACTTTTTTATTTGTGCCCGGAGGGAGCCACATGTCGTATCATATTCCACTAAATAGATATCCCTATTATGATCCAAGTCCAAGTGTTGAAATAAATTGATGAAATTTTGTCCTATCAGGTCTAAACAATCTTGTTTTTTTGAACATGAAGAGATAAAGAAGCCATTGCAATTGCTGGAAACACTAAGCCCACTAAAGGCACAAAAATAGAGGGTAAATTGAAATCTGTCATAGAATGGGTGCCTCGATTTAATATTTGTACCTGTTATAAAGATATCTTATCTTATGATAAGTATATCTATTATAAGTATTATTAAGTATATAATAAGTGCAAGGAATGTAGAGCTAAATAAGTGTATCTATTCACCTTTCTACAAGAAATAGATGGATGATAATCCGCTTTATTATTCTTGTTCTACCGCCCTTATCTTCTAATAAAGAGTTTCTTACGAGTTTCCTAAGGATTTGTTAGAATCCGATCCAACAGGAATTCATAGTCAAAAGTGTAGGTCCTCGGGAGATATAAAAATATGCAACACTTCCCTTATAGATTTGAATTATTCTATATATATTAATACGATATATATTAATATGAAAGAAGGGAACATGAAATTCTTTTGATTTTTTTTCCTAATTCCATTCCGAGGAAGGAAGAATTCACTCTTTTCCTCCTGATAGGGGGTTCCTGATTACTAATCATGAATAGGGGTAGGATAAAAAATCTGCATCAAAAAAAGTAATTATCCGAAACTTCCTATAGAACTTATGTTACCAAAGAAAACTCCACTCTTCTTATTTTGACTTTGATTCCGATGAACTAAAGTTCGCTACAAATAACTGAGCCTAGCGCTCTACTTGAATTTTGATTCAAGGGAAAGAAACCGTGTAGCTGAAATAATTCACTCAGAACACCTTTTAAAGGATTACGTGGTACGATTGGATCAAATAAGCCCTTATGGAATAAATACTCAGCTGCTTGTGAACCGTCAGGTACTGTCTTATTCAATGTTTGTTCAATTACTCTTTTCCCCGCAAATGCAATGTAGGCATTGGGTTCAGCAATAATAATATCTCCCAACATACCAAAACTGGCCGTTACTCCGCCGGTTGTAGGAGATGTAAGGATTGATACATAGAATAACTTTTTATTGAATTGATAATCATATAAAGCGGAAGATATTTTAGCCATTTGCATCAAACTCAAACTTCCTTCTTGCATGCGTGCTCCTCCAGAAGCACACACCATAATAACAGGTAGAGATCTATTAGCAGCATATTCGATCAACCGGGTGATTTTCTCGCCTACTACGGATCCCATACTACCCCCCATGAACTGAAAATCCATAACCCCAATGGCTATGGGAATCCCATTTAGTTGACCTATGCCTGTTTGAACAGCCTCAGTTAAACCTGTCTTTCTTTGATACGAATGGATACGATCTCTATAAGGTTCCTCTTCCGAGTGAAATTCAATGGGGTCAATAGAGACCATGTCTTCGTCCATAGGATCCCAAGTGCCCGAATCAACCGAAAGTTCGATTCTATCTGAACTACCCATTTTCAAATGATATCCACATTGTTCACAAATATTCATTTTTGACCTAAAAAATTTCTTATAATTTAATCCATAACAATTTTCGCATTGAACCCATAAATGTCTGTATTTTTTATTTCCATCGAAATCATTAGATCTTCCTCTTATATTGAAATCACTGCCATTACCGCCAGTTCTTATACTAGAACTCCCCCTGTCACTATCACTTACACTTTCACCACTACAAATGTAACTATAAATATAACTGTAAATGTGATTGTCGCTACCACTCGAAATGTACTTATCAATACTAATTTCAGAACGAAGATAACTATCAATGCAACTATTAATGTGATTATTCCAACTATACGTAGTATCATACATATAATGATCATAGTAGCGATTGTCACTCTTAGACCCGCTATTCAGATAACTAGAAAAAGCAGTTTCTAGTTCACTCAGAAAAGAACTATCATTGTCAATCTCAAAAACCCGATTTTCAATATCAAAATATACGGAATAACTGTTACCATTACTATCCCTAACTAAAAAAGTGTCATCAGAGATGAAACTCCAAATGTCCCTGACACCGAAAAAATGATCAACATTACTGCAACTATTACTTTCGCGCCAACCATGATTATGATTGTTTTTATTCGTATCATTTAGAATGGGATCTTCACTTCCACTGGTATTTCCAACAGGACGACCAAGACTGTCCATTGATTTACCTAGCCCACACCTGTGTTCTAACTCCTCGTTAGACAACATTGAATTGAACCACCATTTTCCCATAGATCCTTCCTGCCCCCTATTTGAAAATACAATAAATGAATAGTCATTCGACGAAAAATCATTTTACTATTTCATTTCCTATCGGAATACGCATATAGATCCAATCACTAGGATTATTAACTAATAACGAGTAACTATTGAACGAAAGAAATGATTTTGTGGGAATCGGGAGTATCAATTCACTATATATGATATGATGGAACCTTTTCTTCAATTATTATAAATAGAAGATAGGTTTCTCCCATGTTGTGTACAAACTCTCATCGAAAAGATAAATATTTGTTCCCTCCTAGGAAGGATTCATTTTCGTATAATCTCGTATAATAATAAGTTTCTAATGCAACACGGAATGAAAAGGACAATATACAGGATGAGTAGAAG